TTAGAATTCTATTCTATTATCTATTATTAGAATTCTATTCTATTATTCTATTATTAGAATTCTATTCTATTATTATTTAGAATTATATTCTATTATTATTTAGAATTATATTCTATTATTATTTAGAATTATATTTAGAATTCTATTATATTATTATTTATTATTCTATTTATTATTATTTATATTATATATTAATATTATTATATTTATTATTATTTATATTAATATTAATATTATTTATATATATATATATTATTTATATTTTATATTAATTATATTAATATATTATTTTATTATTTATTTTTATTATTTATAATATAATTATAATATAATTTATAATTATATAATTATAATAAATAAATTATAATAATATAATTATAATAATTATAATTTCAATTAATTGAAATTATTATTTTATAAATTTATTATAAATTATAAATTATATTATAAAATAAATTTTATTATAAAATTATAAAATAAATTATATTATAATTTATAATATATAATAATATAATTTATAATATATAATAATATATAATAAATAAATTTATAAAATTTATATTTATATTTATAATTTATATTTATAATAAATAAATTATTAATTTATTAATTATTATATATTCTAAATTAGAATTAGAATTTCTTAAATTTCATAAGAGGAACTTCACTCCTTTAGTTTAGAGAGAGAGGAGGGGCGGATGTAGCCAAGTGGATCAAGGCAGTGGATTGTGAATCCACCATGCGCGGGTTCAATTCCCGTCGTTCGCCCACTATCACTATACACTATAATAACTATAATATATAATATATATAATATAATTATTAATTATATTAATTATATATAATTATATATAATATAATTATATATAATTATATTTATATTATAATTTATATTATAATAATATTATAGAATATATTCTAATAATATTATATTTATATAATATATTCTAATAAATAGAATTAATAATAAATAGAATTATAATTCTAATATAATATATAATAAAATAATATAATATATAATATAATAATATAATATATAATATAAATAATTATAATATTATAATATAATATATAATATAAATAATCAATAATCATTTTATTCCCATAGAACCTCCTAGATAAATAAAATTTATTCTTCCTGAATGAGCCCCTATGTATACATTTAGATATGATGTATACATTTAGATATGTATATGATGTATACATTTAGATATGTAAATATTTATATTTATATATGTATTTATATATGTATATATGTATATGTATATGTAGTATATGTAAATATACTATATACATAGTATGTATATGTAGTATATGTAAATATACTATATACATAGTATATACATAGGTATATGCAGTAGACTCATAGTGGCTTCTTCATGAATTGAGGAAAATGGGCCCTTTTAACTCAGCGGTAGAGTAACGCCATGGTAAGGCGTAAGTCATCGGTTCAAATCCGATAAGGGGCTTTTTCCACGAAGCTCCAGTCTTAAGTCTTAGTCTTCATTTTTCGGCGGAGAATAGCGATATTTTTTTCTATAATAAAAAAAAAAAAGGCAACCGCCCGCATAATGTAATGAGTTATCATTCTAATGAACTAGAGAATGAATTATAGGTATAAAGTTGAGCATTTCATTTGTTCATTAGAATGAAACATTTGTTCATTATGATGATAAGTAATCGCACTTATTAGGAGGACTGCTCTGTCACTACAGACTATACTTCTCCTCCTTTTTCATTATCATTATTCCTATTTTGAGTCCTGGGACATAGATATTCTAGATAATAAATTTTGATTATGAATCAACAAACCGAAGTATTCCTACTTCTCCACTGTTCCAATAAAATCTATCGGAAAAATGAGAAATCAAGAAAAGAAAAAGTAAGTGGACCTAACTCATTGAATCATGACTATATCGGCTATTCTGATATTAAAAAATATTCGATAGAGATGAAATTGTGGAATTTGTCGATATTTCCGATTGAATCTTCTTGTTCCTAGATGCTCCATAGGAATAAATCGCTATTCCTTTCCTCCACAGAGAATATGGATATCGGATCATGGCTTCATGTACCCAATATTTACCCATATTGATGCATCAGATATTTTATTTTTCTTCCGACAATGCAATAGAGAACAAATGAGAAAAAGGGACTTTAATTTCCAGTCTCCATTTCCTATTTTATTTAATTGAGATTTAGGGGCAAGGACAAAAAATAAAATATAAAGAATTTTCCCCTTTTTGTTTTATGCCGAAAAAGTAAAGATAGAAATATTCAAAATTGCTTTTTTGTTCGACCCGTGAAAAAGGGTATACTCTGGAATTTTAGATTTATACGAAGGAAATATAACTAAAGAATAAAGAAGACAATAACAAACAAAAAAGAATCAAATAAAGGAAAGAAATTTATATAAGAAATTTATAGAATTTCTAATTTATAGAATATATATATATAATATATATATATAATATAGAATATATATATATAATATTTCTTA